TTAGGGATAAGAAATAAACTAACCAAACCATGGATAAATCCAAGCGAACTTTTCTTAAATCCAAGCGATCTTTTCGTAGGCGTTTGCCCCCGATCCAATCGGGGGATCGAATTGATTATAAAAACATGAGTTTAATTAGTCGATTTATTAGTGAACAGGGAAAAATATTATCTAGACGAGTGAATAGATTGACCTTGAAACAACAACGATTAATTACTATTGCTATAAAACAAGCTCGTATTTTATCTTTGTTACCTTTTCTTAATAATGAGAAACAATTTGAAAGAACCGAGTCGACCACTAGAACTCCTAGTCTTAGAGCCAGAAAAAGATAGGTTTACTCTTTCTTCACTTGAATTTGAATTCCCATCCGAACTCAAACGGGGATTTATATTTTGTTGGAAAAATCCAAGAATCCGGATTGAATTCTCGTGTCGTAAGAAAACAAATAATAATCTGGGAAGAATAAATTTTTTTATTTAACTTGTTGATTCATATTTATTTTGACTACTTTCTCATATTTTATCATATTCTATTCATTTTTATTCGACCTTCCCGGAGTTCATTCTCCGGGCAACTCCGTTTAACCGGTGGATTCCTTCCAACCTACTTCTTTTATGATCTCATTGGAAATCATATAAAGACAATTCCTATTTGATATAGCTATTTGTGCAAGTATTTTACGATTAAGAAGCAACTGTCTCTTGTACAGACCGTTTATTAATCTACTATAACTATAGCATACCCCCCTTTCACGAATTGCTGCATTTATTCGAGTGATCCACAAACGACGAAAATTGATTTTTTGCTTATCCCTATCCCGATGAGCCGAAACCAAAGCTCTTATTTTTTGTTGAGTAATAGTTCGAGTAAGTCTTGAATGAGCCCCCCGAAAGCTTGATGCAAATAAACGAATTTTTGTTCTACGTCTCCGAGCGATATATCCCCGTCTAATTCTGGTCATTGAATAAATGAAACTTTCACGAATAACTAATAGATTTCCTTTCTTTCAGTTATTCTTTTGCCCCTTTCCTAGTATATTAATAACAAAACGGATTTTTCCAATGTATAAACTAAAAATTCCAACGGCTTTGGCTACTATAACCTTCCCAACCACGATTTTTTCTTTTTTATAGGCGTTTCGCCTCGAAATACGAAATTGTACTATACTAAGTATTAAAAATAAAAAAAAAATAGCAATGATAAAGAAATAGTGGATTCCATCGTTTCTATGGTTACTTCTTAAACGGTGAGGTCTTCTCTATACACCGGAGCCTTTACTTCATTTAATCAATGTTATTGCTAACTTGTATAGTTCACATTCTTCGGCTCTACCCATGAATTATCCAGTAATAGGTCTTTCACAACGAGCTCTACCTATACAGTAACGGTATTTAATTATGAAGGTTGGCTGGGTAGCTGACCCTGTTAGTCCGTTCTTGCAAGAGGGGTCTATATTAACTAAGATTTCCTCCGCTTAATGGATAACCATTTGCTACCAATGGAGAATTGCTTCTCATCTTGAATTGAGGTGAGTGGATTTACACCAATAGAAACCATAAATTTCATACACAATAAAAGGGATATGCTCCATTTTCTTATTTTTATATAGAAAATGTAGTTCGTTTTCCGTTCTATCCTATTTGATCATTGATATTCGAACGTGGCTCTCTTTCCTTTGTTCTAGTTCATGATCTGAACGAGTCGCACATACACCCTAGTACATGTTCCTCGACGCTGAGGGCATCCCCGAAGCGCGGGGGATTTTGTGACATTTCTAATTGGCTGTCTTGTATTTCTAATAAGTTGTTTAATCGTTGGCATGTTGAATCATATACATAATGGACTGGTTTAGATCGATCCTAACCGCATTATTATGAATTCCTTTTATTGAATAGAATAGTAAATCAAAGTCATAATATATTAATATGAAACTCGGCAGGGGTAATTTAAAATCACGAATTGATTCGAAATCCAGGCTATTGTCATTCAACCGCTACAAGATCAACAATTCCATAAGCTTGGGCCTCTGTTGCTGACATAAAAACATCTCTTTCCATGTCTTCGGAGACAACCCATAGGGGTTTGCCCGTTCTTTGTACATAAACCCTTGTCAGGGTTTCACGTAGTTTCAGCAGTTCTCCCACTTCCAGGATGAATTCTCCCGTTGCTACTTCAGAAAAAGAACCAGCAGGTTGATGGATCATTACCCTGATGATATAAGAAAATAAAAGGTTTCTTTATTTCGCATGATGAGGGGAAGATAAAAGAAAGATAAAAGAATAACAAGAAAAAAAGATAGAATCGAACAACCGTACGGGCATTATGCATTGCATACGGCTCTACAATAAAATTGACCCTTACCTTACATCAAATAAAGAAAAAATAGGATCGATCAGACCCCGATCGGTAAATGATCAACTTACCACCCTTCCTTTCGGAGGAATTCAAAAATACTATGATGGCTCCGTTGCTTTATATATTTATTTTATTATATTTT